GAAAGGATCCTTGAAAATCCATAGAGTCTTCTGACAAAAAATTCGGCACACTCCAAGATGTTCTTTTTTTACATAAAAATGTATTCGCTCAAGAAGGACTCCAGAAGATATTAATCGTAAAAAAGAGGATTGTTTACAAGGAAACACTAATAGAAATTCGTATTCATATATATATAAATTATATAAGAACCAAAATAGTCTTTTATTTTCTTTTGAAAATACGTAAATAGATTTTTTCGGAATAATGAGACTATTCCAATTATAATATTCGTGGAGAAGGAACTGCAATAAATGTAAAGAGAGAACATCCTGGATCCAGGATTGAAGCATTTGGACCAAGATTTCCATATGGACGGGATAGGGTATTAGTATATCGGAAAGATAATTTAAATGCAATAATTTATCCTCTAAAAAAGGAAATATTGAATGACTAGATTGTAAATTGTGAGATTTTGGTATTTCTTTTTCTTCAAGGGAAGATATTAACTGCAGCGAAAATGGAATTTCTACAATGACTGCAAAACCTTCAGATAGAATCTGAGAAAAAAAATGAAAATAATTGTTATGCCCAACAAATATATTTTGGTAAATATCATTAACCGAATAAATCAAATAATTTTTTTGATACATTCGAATAATTAAACGTTTCACAAGTACTGAACTAAATTTATTGTCATAACCCGAGGAGTTTTGGGGTTCATAAAAAATTGAACTATTTAACCCATGATCATAAGCAAATACGTAAATATATTCTTGAAAGAGAAGTGGATATAGAAACTGTTGTTGCCGAGATCTATCTTCTTCTAAATATCCTTGTAATTCTTCCATTTATATTTCCACGTGAAGCAGAGGTAGAAGGAACTTCTTGAGTTATAAAATAACTGATACATAGTGCAATATGGTCAAAACAGAGTATTATGTATAATAAAGAAGATTATGTATATATACAATAATAATAAAAAACCTGTAAAGGAAAGAGGGAATCCAATCAATAGGTTTTTTTACTCCCCTTTTTCTATCAAAAATGGTTTATCTTCGTTATAATTACAAGAGGATAATGACCCTTTATTTTTGCAACCTGATTGCTCTTTTGATTTTGGAATTAATTATCTTTATCAGTATACTGTTTCTTTTACACATTCGTCTCTAACCCATAATAATCAATATTTAGGATTCATAAAAAAAAAAAAAAAAGAATCAATGGTCTCCTCACGGGAGACCCCATCCTTTCCCGTACCAGGCACTAATCCATTTTTAACGTCTAACTAGATCGGGTAATCATTTAGTTCAAATTAAGAACATAAGCTCGTTGCTTTTTGGTTTATCAGAATTGGAATTGGAGCCATGAAGCTCTATCCATTTATTCACTAGACCAAACTATAAATTTGAATTTGTTTTGTCCACTTCCCTACCAAAAAAAATTGTAAGAATTGAGTAAGGAGAAATTCTTAATTTCACTTTCATTTTAATTTGAAATTTTTTCAATGAAAATAAAATAATAAATCTATTATTTTATTATATTACGTATTACGACATGCTGCTTTTTCCATTCATTACCTTTGAGGATCAGTCGTGGTCTTATAGACTCTACCAAAAGTCTGGACGAATTTATTGCTTCATCAAAATGTGTAAAAGATCATAGTCGCACTTAAAAGCCGAGTACTCTACCGTTGAGTTAGCAACCCAACCCTTCAAAACAAAAGTTGGATATGTAGATACGATCGAAATAAAAAACCAATTGAATTAGACTGCGCGACCCCATCAAAACATTGAACTAAGAACAAATCTTTCTTGTTGATTTATTGATCAATTAGAAAAAAATGTATAGATCATAGTAAAAAACACCAAATTCCTAATAGAAATGCCAAAATTCCGACGGACCAACCGTTTATTTATACATTTTTTTTTTTAACCCGAGTTAAGGAAAAAAAAACATCTTCTATGACAGTAAACAAACCCGGCAATACAAACCCGTCATTTGACTGAAGTGAATTGAAAACCAAATCCAATAATACAATATAGGATAGGGTCAGGATAAAGAGATTTCTTTATCTACGATCAATTATATTTGTTCAATATAACATTGTCAATATAAATATGACTAGAATGGTGATAAAACGAATAAAAAACTGAAGTAAATCAAATAAAGATTTTTGTTGGATTGGCACAAACAAAAAAAAATATAAATAAATCAGAAATTTTTATAAAATAAGGAAGAGATAAAGACAGACAGGTTTATTCAATCAATAAAGGATAAACAAGATTAATTCCTTGTTTGTTGCTGGATTCCTATAACAGGAAAAGGACAGATTATATATATAAAATTGTAAGTAAATAATTACACTATATATATATTTATTCCTCCCCCCTTTTTTTCTTTATTTTGGTCTTTTTTCTTTTAATTAACTTTTCATTTTAACTAATTAACTTTAACTCGAAATTTTTTCTTTAAATAAATCTGCTTTCCTAAAAATGTCAGAAACAGTTCCTGTTGGTTGAGCACCTTTTTCAAGGAAATATAGAATAGCAGGAACGTTTGAATAAGTTTGATTATTTATCGGATCATAAAAACCCACTTTTCGAAGATCTCTCCCTTCTCGTCGGGATCGAACATCAATTGCAACGATTCGATAGATGGCTCATTGGGATAGATGCACATAAACAATCTCCCCCAGAAACGTATAAGAGGTTTTATCCTCATACGGCTCGAACTCGAGAAAAAAAAATTTCATTCGTACTCATAACTCAAGTTGGGTAATTCTGACATAGTCCCAGGGGAATCCTTAAACATTTATTGAGCCGTCTCTAACCTCTTTTGTTTGTCTCATCCCGAGTCAATTATTCTGATCCCTTTCTTGAGACAATTGAAAATAGTGTTTCCTTGTTCCGGAATCCTTTATCTTTCTTTTGTAAAATCATTGGATTTAGACATTACTTCGGTGATCCTTACTCCTTTTCAAAAGGGCAGCAACATACCTTTTGTTTTTTGTTATTTTCTTCTATATAAATGGAATACCCATAGAAATAGAATACGAAGAATTGATTTCCTAGGATACACCTTTCTTTTTATTGAAAAAAAAAAAAGTTTTTTTTTACTTGTTTCAAGTTTAAACCTTTCGATTTTTTTATATTGATATTGAAGATATATTTACAAAGTTGGTCTAACTTATTGATTGATTAGCACTAACCCTAGATTCTTCCCCTTGATAAATAAATCAATCTTTTCTACTCGAGCTCCATCACGTACTATCAATCTAAGACAAATTAGATTCCTAACGGAACAGAACAAATTATGTCGAGACAAGAGCATCTTCATTTTTATGGAAAATGGTGGATGTAAAAATCCACAGCCGATCATGTCCTTCAAGTCGCACGTTGCTTTCTACCACATCGTTTCAAACGAAGTTTTACCATAACATTCCTCTAATATAAAAAAATAAAATTAAATTGAATTTCAAACCACGATGAAATATATTTAAGGTTAAATATATTTCATTTAATATGTGTAATCATGAATAGTCATTGGCTCAACAAGCAGTATATAATAGTCCATACTTTCTACCTATGGATAGAAAAGTATTCTATATACTTTTTGCGAATCTGGGATAAGGATAAAGTTCAGTAAGGATCAAATTTATTTACCTCGATATTCTATCATATGAATAAAACATATTTATAAAAAAAAAAACGTTTGCTAAAGACTCATTTACATCTCCAACAGATTGTTCAAGATGGTCAATCATGAAGGATACATATTTATATAATATAACAAACAAAAAAACTATAAAACTAAAATTTCTTAATTTTAATTTAATATGTTTAGTTTAAAAAACTGGGTTTAGTTTAAAAAACTGGAGCAAAATCCATTATTAATCAAATAAACTCGTCCAACGACCCCAAAACAAAAGGTCGTAAATTTCTAGAAACTATTGATTTATCATATTTTTTCAAGTACCAACCAAGAGTTCATAAAAAAAATATTAAATATTATTAAATATTAAATAAAAAAAAAATATTATTAAACATATTACAATTATTTACAATTATATAATTACAATTATATTATATATATGAGTATAGGATTTTACCTTGTTTATTTTATATGATATGATCATATGGATTTTTTATGGTTATATGGTATATGGATTTTTTTGTATTTTGTTTTACTTCAGGTTCGACAATTTTTCCATCAATTTCATAAAAAAGTTCAAGTACAAGTATATGAAATATACTAATTTCCCCCAATCCTTACTTTACATTACATGGATTTACAAACATATATTTACAATAATTTTTATTTGAGGAATCTAAGATATAAGATAGAAAGAAATGGAATTCCGACAATTCTCCTATTTTGTTACCATACCACAACTTTAGAGGTTTTCTAAGACTGATGATCAAACTGATGAAATTAGTAACAAAAACTCGCTACTCTTTAGTATCATCTCCACATAGAAAAATTGGGATACCGATTTTTACTTTAGGCGTTGTGTTGTGTGGAAGGGAAGAGGGATGCCTTTGTTTCACGCTGCAATTCAGAATGCATTATGTGATAATTCACATTTGATGAATATGTTATATTCAATTTAGTTAAATGGGTAACTAACTTAAAAATGAATATAACATAGTACGAGCATATTCTGAATGTGAATGATAAACCAAAAAAGAATTTTAATTAAAAATGAAAAAAAAAATACATTCTAAGAATTCAGAACAACTTTTTGTTCTCTTAAAGATTTTTTGTTTTATGTGGGATACAGTGTGATCCTATCTATCAGAAACAGAAGATAGGATCTGGGACGGAAGGATTCGAACCTCCGAGTAACGGGACCAAAACCCGCTGCCTTACCGCTTGGCCACGCCCCATTTTTATCCTTTGGCACTAGTAAAGACTACTAGTCTTATTAGTTATTGGTCAACCCCCCCCCAAAAAAAAATACCCAAAAAAGTACATTACATAATACGTAATACATAATAAATACATATGAAAAATAAATACATATGAAATACATATGTAGCATATTTTTGTTGCTAGGATTTAAGACATATAAATTATATATATAATGTAAAAAATTCATTGATCATTACATAGAATTCAATTAAGATAATATATGAAAGTAGAATTCCTTTCTTTTTCATTTTTCCCTTATAAAAATAATTCAATCAAAATAAAATTATCTAATACACAAGAACGAAATGTTTGTTATGCTTAATATCTTTAGCTTAATCTATATCTGTCTTAATTCTGTCCTTTATTCAAACAGTTTTTTCTTTGCCAAATTGCCCGAAGCTTATGCGGTTTTCAATCCAATCGTAGATGTTATGCCTGTTATACCTCTTTTCTTTTTTCTATTAGCCTTTGTTTGGCAAGCTGCTGTAAGTTTTCGATAAAATTTTTAATACTTTGCCAAATAGACTCATTTTGCCAAATCCAAATCGATTCATGATTTATTCGATAATAAAATTCGAAAAATGAATAAGATCGACTAAGTATTACATTATTATTATAAACCCTCGATTCAAAAATTTCAATTATTGTATATTAATATTAAATAACCGCAAAGATGAATTTGGATCAGCTTATTTACTCGTTCTCACCTTTCAGTGAGCAAAGAGTTTACTGGGTCTAGGTCCCGTACAATACCTAATTGTCGATATGACAAGAAGTTTTTTGTAAGTTGTAAGTAAGAAAGAAAAATCTTATTACATACAATACAAAGAAATTCGTAAAAATGACTTTCTTTTCCAAAATTGAATTTTTTTGTTTTGCATTTGCAGGGGGTCGTGTAAAATTAAACAAACAAATTAAACAAAATAGTAGATGTGTTGAAAAGAAAAAATAGGTAATCTATTCCCTTTTTCGAAAATAAGATTATTTTGGAGGTTGTGTAATGCTTAGTCTTAAACTCTTTGTTTACACAGTAGTGATATTCTTTGTTTCTCTCTTCATCTTCGGATTCTTATCTAATGATCCAGGACGTAATCCTGGACGTGAGGAATAATTTTTTTTTTCTAAACTTTTCTTATTATTTTATCTATTCTATAAATTTACCTATGATAAATTCAAGGAATTTCAATTCCTTTTGAAAGTTCGAAATCGAAAGTATCAAACGGGTCGAGTAATCAGAGCGAGCGGAGAAAGAGGGATTCGAACCCTCGGTACGAATAATTCGTACAACGGATTAGCAATCCGACGCTTTAGTCCACTCAGCCATCTCTCCAAACTCCAAATGGAAAAGAAAATCGAAATAATTTAAATTAAAGAAATTATGGAGAATTCAATATTTTCTTTATTTTATTTTAATATTTCATATATTATGAATTAATTTCATATATTATGAATTAATATTAATATATATTACTATTACATATATACATATATATATTAATATTACATATATACATTTACATATATACATATATATTAATATAAATAATATTATAATATTATAATATTATAAATATTATAATATTATAAATTATTATTTTATAATATTTTATAATTAAATAAAATGCAATTATAAAATTTTATATTAGGAATTTCCTATTTTTCATTAATATAAAATAAGTAAGTTCAGAGTAAATAAAGAACGAATTTGATCAGGAATTACATTTAGATAATGATTCGAAACAAGTATCTACAATACAATAGAAAGAATACCTTACTTCTTTGATTTTGTACGAAAGATTTATTCCCCCGGCCCTGGCCGGGTCTTAGTTAAGTACCGGCCAGGCCAGTACCTCTTTTTGTCTAGCTTCAATGACCCCTTCAATCCGAAAATACTAGCAATCCAACAAAACAAGGATATATATATATATAGTCTTATTGAAATTTATGTATGTTATTTAAAAAATTCGAAAATTTGAAAAGCTTTGTGCCCTTTACCCTTTTAAGTCCCTGGCTAACAGGACTAAATATGCGTCAACACCATAATTTGGATCCTATCTTGATTGCGTCTCACTCCTTTGTTCGACAAATAGTCCATTTATATACAATAATGTATATGTAGCGGGTATAGTTTAGTGGTAAAAGTGTGATTCGTTCTATTAAAAACTTAAATAGTTAAGGGAAGGGGTATCTCCGTTTTTTTTCATACTCCGATCAAAAACTTTATTTCTTAAAAAGGTTTAATCCTTTACCTCTCAATAGCATATTTGAGGAAGAACATACATTCTCACGATTTGTATCCAAAGTCCTATTAGAAATTTATTTTTATTTTTAATAAATAAAAATGGATTATGTAGTCGTGAAACATAATTTTTTTGAACTGGATCCAGTCTTCCAATTGAATAAGTATGACTAAGGATCCATGGATGAAGATACAAAAGTTTAGTTCCAATCGTAACTAGATCTTCTATTTTGGTGTTGTAAAAGGGAAATTGAAGCCAAACAAGCTGGAAGAGAGTGGTTTTGGTTTACTAGAACCACCCGCATCGCATATTGTTTCCGCATCGCATATTGTTTCAGCTCGGTGGAAACGAAATTCTTTTCCTCAGGAT